TCTATGGATCGAATCTTTAGTATTCTCTTATTTATTAGCTGTGTCTACTCTTTAGGCAGAATGCCGTTACCCATTTTTAGTAAGAAACTGCCAGAAACCTCAAAAACGACAGAAAGGGGGGAAAGTGAGAAAGAAAGAGATGTAGAAATAGAAACAACTTTCGAAACGAAGGGGACTAAACAGGAACAAGAGGGATTCACCGAAGAAGATTCTTCTCCTTCCCTTTTTTCGGAAGAAAGGGAGGATCCGGACAAAATCGATGAAACGGAAAGGATCCGAGTGAATGGAAAGGACAAAACAAAGGATGAATTCCACTTTCACTTAAAAGAAGAAGATAAAGACCTCTTCTGGTTTGAAAAACCCCCTGTAAGTCTTCTTTTCGACTATAAACGATGGAATCGTCCATTGCGATATATAAAAAATTATCGATTCGAACATGCTGTAAGAAATGAAATGTCACAATATTTTTTTTATACATGTCAAAGTGATGGAAAACGAAGAATTTCTTTTACATATCCATCCAGTTTATCAGCTTTTTTTGAAATGCTACGACAAAAAATTTATTTTTATTTTTTTACAACAAAAAAATTCGTCTGTGATGAACTGGATAAATTCTTCTATGATGAACTGCATAATTATTATTGTTGGATTTATACCAACGAAAAAAAATGGCGGAACCTAAGGAACGAGTTTAGAGATAGAATTGAAACCCTAGACAGAGGATCTCCTTATCTGGATGTACTCGAAAAAAAGACTCGATTATGCAATACTAAAACGAAAGAAGAATACTTGCAAATGAAAGAAGAATACTTGCAAACGAAAGAAGAATACTTGCAAACGAAAGAAGAATACTTGCCTAAAATATATGATCCTCTATTAAACGGATCCTATCGTGGAATAATGCAAAATTTTTTTTTACCTTCAATCCTAAATGAAACTGCAGTCAAAAATTCGATAGAGACAAATTTTATAAATAAACTCAATAAAGTTCATAGTATCCTTCTTTTTAAGGGTAAAGAACTTAATGTTCATAATTTTGAAGAATTGTACCAGAAATTGGAAGGGAAAATAGCGACATTGGAAGAGAAATTGGGACAGAAAATATATACATTGGATAAAAAATCATTAGCAAGAGAATTGAGTCTTTTAATCGATGAATTTGCTGAAGAATCAACATCAAATTTGAAAGGAATTTCTTTATTTCCGGAACAAATACGAATTGATTCAGAAGATCCAGAAAAAGTTTTGAAATTTTTAATCGAAAGAGTCATAATGGATCCCATCATTCAAACAATATGCGATACAGCCATAATTCCTCCCATGGAAAAAACAACTCGAAAAAAATCGATTGGAATAAATAAAAAAGTCCCCCGATGGTCATACAAATTATTCAGCGAGGTAGAACAACTCGGAAAAACTGCAACAACGGAAGAGGGGGAAGAATGGATAATAGATCATCAAATTCGCTCGAGGAAAGCGAAACGTATAGTTCTTTTTATGCAGGGTCCAGACCCTAGTACCAAAACTATGACGAAGCCTGATGAAAAAGAACAAGTGAATATGATAGATTATCCCTATGAAGCGGATTTTCGTCGAGACATAATCACAGGCTCTATGCGTGTTCAAAGACGTAAAACCCTTACGGGGAAAATGTTTCCCTTATATCCGTATTCCCCACTTTTTTTCGACAGAGTAGGATTTTCTTGGGATGTTCTTTTCGAACCATTCATATTATCAGTAATTGAGATTTCCGACCTAATACAAGACATTTTTCGAAAGGGTATAAAAGGAAGCGTAGCAAAAAGAATAAAGAGGTTGAAAAAACAAAAAAAAATGTACATGGAGGAAAACAAAAGCTACGAAGAAATTCAAAAAGAAGTCAATGAAATGGAAAAGGGGCGGGACGGGCAGACGGAAATGGAACGAATAGAAAGGACACGAGAAAGAATATCAGAACTCTATGATATCCTTATTTATGCTCATGGAATAAGAGCTTTTATTTTACTAATTCAGTCGAGGCTTAGACAATCTATTGTATTACCTTCATTGATACTAGCTAAAAATATTGTCCGTTTCTTATTACGCCAAGAGTCCGAGTGGGAGCAGGATATAAGGGAGATGAATAAAGAAGTGTATGTTATATGCACCTATAATGGTATGCCATTACAAAAACCAGGAAGAAACGGAATTTTTCCTAAAAACTGGGCCACAGAGGGTATACAACTAATGATACGATTTCCTTTCCGTCTGAAACCTTGGCACCGATCTAAGATACGACCTTCTCGTAGGGATCCAAAGCCAAAGCAGGAAAGTCCTGCTGCTTTTTTAACGATTTGGGGACTAGAAACTGACCGTCCTTTTGGTTCTCCTCTCGTAGGACTTGGTATTTTGTTTTGTTATTATTTTGGACCCCCTTTGAAAAAACTCCAAAAAACAACTATAAAATGGCGTTTTCGAGTTCTAAAAAGTTTCAAAGAAAGAACAAGATTTTTGTTTCTAAAGGTCCAAAAAGAACCAAAAAAATTGAGAGAGGATTCGAGTGAAATAAAAAAAGATTCTATAATCAATAATCAGATTATTCATGAATCAGCCATTCAAACCCGACCTATGGATTGGACAAATTATTCACTGACAGAAATCAAAATGAAAGATCTGACTGATAGAACAAGCACAATCAGAAATCAAATCGAAAGAATTACAAAAGACAAGAAAAATGGATTTCGAACTCTAACGATAAATATTAGTCCTAACAAAACAAGTTATGGTGCTCAAAAATTAGCACCACTAAAAAATATTTTTCAGATATTAAAAAGAAGAAATGATCGATTAATCCGTAAATCACATTTTTTTTTAAAATGGATCGTGGAAAGGATATACACGGATATCCTTCTAGAGAGCTTTCCATATATCATTAATCGTCTTATTAATAGTCTTTATAGGCCCATGATCATTATAAAACTTTTTCGTAAATTCAAAAAAAAAAAAAATTTTGATACAAAAGATAAAAAGATAATTGAGCGTATTTCAACTATACAAAAAAAACTTTCACCTTCTCGTATTCGTCATAAGATTCAGACGAAGTCGGAGGTTTCTTTTAAATTATCCCTAGTGTCACAGGCCTATGTATTTTACAAATTATCACAAACCCAGGTTATTAACTTGTATAAGTTAAGATCTGTCCTTCAATATGACGGAGCATCTTTATTTCTTAAGAATGAAATAAAAGATTATTTTCGAAGACAAGGAATAATTTCTTCCGAATTAAAGCATAAGAAACTTCAGAATTCTGGAATGAATCAATGGAAAAATTGGTTAAAGAGTCATTATCCGTACGATTTATCTGAGCGAAAATGGTCTAAATTAGTACCGCAAAAATGGCGAAATAGAGTCAATCAACATTGTAGGGTTGAAAATCCAAATTTAATCAAACGGGATTCATCTGAAAGAGAGGAAAAGGTTTCGTTATTGCTAAATAAAAACGATCATTTTCAAAAAATGTATAGATATGATCTTTTAGCATATCAATCGATTTATTATGAAGATAAGAAGGACTCATATAATTACAACATACATAAACCGAAATTTGTTGATATGGGGGGGAGTATCCCTATTACTAATTTTATAAGAAAAGATTTTTTTATGTATATAAAAAATCCAGATAGAAAATATTTTGATACGAAAGGTCTTTCTTATCTCAAAATTAATAAAGATAAAGAAATCAACCCATCCAATCAAAAAAAGAAAAGAAACCCTTTTGATTGGATGGGAATGAATGAAGAAAGACTAAATCGTCCTGTATCGAAGCCGATACCTTGGTTATTCCCACAATTTGAGTTATTTTTAAATGTATATAAAATGAAACCCGGGTTTATACCAATTCATTCACTTATTTTTCATTTTAATGAAGATGTTAGTCAAAATATCACTCAAAATAAAAAAGGGGATCTTATACTATCAAATGAAAAAAAATCTTTTGAATTAGAGAATCAAGAAGAAAAAAAAACCATAGGTCAAAAAGAAAAAAAAACCATAGGTCAAAAAGAAAAAAAAACCATAGGTCAAAGAGATCTTGCATCAGATGCCCAAAACCGAGGGAACCCCCAATCTGTTCTCTCAAACCGACAAAAATTTATGGAAGAACTTTATACGAAATCAGATATGAAAATGGGTAGAACGAAAAATCAACCCAAAAGTATTTGGACTTGGGAAATAGACTTAGATGCGTTCATGAAAGGATCTTTTGCTTTGCAATTGAAATGGCTGCTGAGTCCTTTGACTATGGAATTATTCGATTATGCGCTGGCCGTACTTGAATGGGAAAAGGAAAGCAGAATGACAACAAAGTTTGGTTTCGGCTTGATTAAGAAGGAGGAGTTAACTCTGGATCCAATGCTAATCCGGGATTTGAATCTTTCAAAAATCCTAAAAGAGGGAATATTTATTATCGAACCAGTTCGTATACCTGTAAAACATAATGTAGAATTTATTATGTATCAAACCATAAGGATTTCTTTGGTTCATGAGATTAAACAAAAAAATAATCAAAAAAGATATAGAGAAAATATGGATAAGAATCATTTTGAGGAATCTATTGCAAGACATCAAATGCTGACGAAAAATAGAAACAAAAATCATTATGATTTGCTTGTTCCTGAAAATATTTTATCGTCTAGACGGCGTAGAGAATTGAGAATTCTAAGTTGTTTCAATTCAAGGAATACTAATTGTGTGGATAAAAATGCAGTATTTTGCAATGGGAACAAGGTAAAAACCTGTGGTCAATTTTTGGATGAAAGCAAAGATCTTGATCTTGATAGAGATAAAATGAAATTAATTCAATTTAAATTCTTTCTTTGGCCCAATTATCGATTAGAAGATTTAGCTTGTATGAATCGCTATTGGTTTGATACTAATAATGGTAGTCGTTTCAGTATATTAAGGATACATATGTATCCACGATTGAAAATTGATTGATGATACAATTGTCTTATATATCCCCTACCATATATATATATATGGTGGATAAAAAGCAGCGCACATGCCTTGTCTTACATCCTGTTTTGATACATTGAATACTAATTCAATGGCGTATCAATTCGATCATAAAATGAATCAATAAGGAAATTCGGATTGATTATTGTGTATACCAGATCAAAATACCTCGCATTATTATTACTGATCAGTAAAATTCATATTAATATTCGTAAAATAAAAATAGTAAATTAATAAAAAAATTGACGCATATAATAAATACAAAAAAAGATAAGAAGAAATGCGTCCCCCACCGACATACTTGAGAGCTTCTCCTACAAAAAAACTTGTAACACCCAATCCATTTGGAATTCCATCAATTACTCGTCTGTCAAAAAAATTTATAAATTCGGACAATCCTCTTACACTCAGAATTACGTATCTTGTATAAAAAGCATCTATGTAACCACGATGATGGGCCCAATCATATATTACATTTTTTATTTTGTCCGAAAAAAACCTCTTTGGATGCCTTTTGGCAAAAAAATTAATTAAGGCAAAATTTTGTAAGGATGAATAAATGGGTTTATATAAAAAAGACGCTAGAAATATTCCAGAATAGGCTATACTAACCGAAAGGGTTGCATTTGTCAAAAATTCAGACCAGTCAAAATCAAAAGAATTCTTATTATTAAATGTAGGATGTAAAAGATTTACAGACGGGGTTAACCAGTTGGACAATATATCCAAATCGATGCTTTCTTGATTGAAAGGAATTCCTATGAATCCAATGAACACAGTAAAAATAATCAATACAAGTAGAGGGAATAACATAGTATTACCCGATTCGTGAGGATATGGCGCAATTTTTTTATTGTCACAATTATTAGTAATAAGAAAGGATTGTATCGTTTTTTTTATATCGCCGTGTGGATTCTTAGAAAAACATTCATTATTTTTTATTGGTAACAAAGTGAATAAACGCAAATTTTTGTTAATAGGTTTCAGCCCTTCGTGACCCCATAAGGAGATTGAATAGAAGGAACTACATTTTTTTCCATTGTAATTTTGAAAATGAACGTTTAAATGTCCTTCAAACGTAAGTAAATAGATGCGAAACATATAAAATGCGGTTAATCCTACTGTAGCCCAAGATATGATTGCGAAAATTGGTGAATACAACCAAGTGTCATTAAGAATTTCATCTTTGGACCAAAAACAAGCAAGAGGTGGAATACCAGAAAGAGAAAGTGTACCTAATAAAAAAGACGTTTTTGTGATTGGAACGTGTTTTTTTAACCCCCCCATAAAAACCATATTTTGGCTTTTATCTGGAGAATACCCAACAATAGCTTCCATAGAATGAATAACGCATCCAGATCCTAAAAACAACAATGCTTTTGAGTAAGCATGAGTAATCAAATGAAATAAAGCTGCTCGATAAGACCCCATACCTAGAGCTAACATCATATACCCCAATTGAGACATTGTAGAATAAGCTAAACCTCTCTTAATGTCTTTTTGAGCAAGAGCTAAAGTAGCTCCTAAAAATACTGTTATTATACCTACTAAAGCGATTAAATTTAGTATGGAAGGGGTTACTATCAAAAGAGGAAAAAGTCGAGCGACAAGAAAAATCCCTGCAGCTACCATAGTAGCTGCGTGGATAAGAGCCGAAATCGGAGTAGGCCCCTCCATAGCATCAGGTAACCATACATGAAGGGGAAATTGGGCGGATTTGGCAACTGCACCGGCAAATAATAAAAAAGTACATACAGTTCCAACTAAAAAATGGACTTCATTATTATAAATCAAGGTATTGAATATTTGGAACAAGTCTCGAAACTCAAAACTGCCTGTTAGCCAATAAAGACCCAAAATTCCTAATAATAACCCAAAATCCCCTACACGATTAGTCACAAACGCTTTTTGACAAGCATTTGCTGCAATAGGTCGAGTAAACCAAAAGCCTATTAATAGATACGAGCACATTCCAACTAATTCCCAAAAAATATAAATTTGTATAAAATTTGAACTAGTAACTAAGCCAAGCATAGAAGTGTTGAAAAAACTCAGATAAGCAAAAAATCTCAAATATCCTTGATCATGAACCATATAATTGTCACTATAAATAAGAACTAGAATACCGACAGTAGTGATTAACATTGACATAATAGAAGTAAGTGGATCAACCAAGTAACCGAACTCTAAAGAAAAATCATTATTGATGGTCCAAGACCATACAGATTGATAGATATAACGGCTATTTATTTGCTGAATAGACAATTTAGTTGAAAAAAGCATAACTAGACTTAACAACAAAATACTAGGAAAAGCCCACATCCGTCGAAGATTCTTTGTTGTCGTCGGAAAAAGGATAAGTCCTGCTCCGATTAAGAAAGGGACTGTAAGTGGAATAAAAGGTATGATCCATGTATATTCGTATATATGTTCCATAAAAAAATAAAATTTGATTTTTGATTCATTGGCTCTTACCTCTTTCGAAAGAGGTCAGTAAAAAAAATTAAGATATGCAATAATAGAATTTTCTTTCGATTCGAAATCGCAATTATTAAAATAAACATTTTTAAAATATTCAACTCAAGAAGTTTGAATTGGTCAAATGACTAAATAGTTATTAGTGAAAGTTAATACTTAGTTATTAATTAAACTATTGAAACTTATTTTATTAATATAGGTAATATCCAAACTTTATACTTTTCATTATTATTTTGAAAAATCCATAGATAGAAAATAAAAAAAATTAGACCAAACAAAAAGTACTTAAGTCTGATACTAATATGAAGAAAAAAATCTACAAAAATGCATAACCTAATTTAAGTTAAAAATTTAAGTTAAAAACGAGTAACTATTTTCATTAGATTATAGTTTATTCGAAATCTGTTATTTAGTTATTATTTCTATGCAAACCTTTTTCATTGATTGTCTTTTATTTCAACAAAGAATATTTGTATTTTTCTATGCTAGCCAAGACTTTACTTTCGACTTTACATAACATAAAATAAAAAAATGATAAAAACATTATGTCACTTTAACTAAATAACAAGTTTCGTTTCAATACATAAATAATAAGAAAATCAAAATAGCATGTCTTTGTTTAAAAGAGTCCAGTTTTTCCATTAGGTAATTGGGTATGGTATAGAGTAACTTAACTCTACGTCTAAAGCTTGCTTCTTTATTTTCTTTTTTACTAAAAAAAGGATTCTCTCAAAATCTGATATGTAATTTTCATATATTTCCAGTTTGGGTAATATTTTTTAAAAAACGTCGAATCGAAAATGGATCTATAACTAAAAAAATAGGTCAAAAAAATTCTTTTGCTTTGAACAATAGATGTCTTTCACATCCAACTATAACAATAAATAACCTATTCATTTTTGAATGGCAGTTCCAAAAAAGCGTACTTCAATTTCCAAAAAGCGTATTCGTAAAAATATTTGGAAAAGCAAAGGATATTCGGCAGCATTAAAAGCTTTTTCATTAGCGAAATCCCTTTCGACCGGGAATGCTAAAAGTTTTTTTATACGAAAAATAAGTAATCAAATGTTATAATAATATGAATCAATCTGACTCAAAAAAACTTCTATAAAATTTCCTTTCGCATTTATATTCATAAAAAAAGAAATCATTTTAATTTAAAATATAAAAGGAATGCGTTGTATTCATTAATTTTTTTTAGTATTTTGTTATTTCTGAGATGGGGATTCTATTAAAAACTTTCCCCATCAACCGGACGGTCCCAATAGAAAATTCTTGGGTTTTTATATCTATGGAAGAGAAAACAAAAAATCTTTAATCAAAAAGGGATCCTTAATAGAGTGAGAATTCTATTTAAAACTTTCCCTCCTTGATTCATTATGTCTCTGAATTGTTATCTATCTCTTTTTTTTCTCTTCACTTCTATTATAAAGTATAATTTTCAAAATTTGGAGTGATTTTGGATTTGAGTTCTATTTGGATTTTCGGGGATATTATGTACGAATAATTTCGCTTGGGCAATCAAAAAATTTCTTTAGAACTTTGTTTGTTGAAATTTTTTTTTTAATGGAGTTCCCTCGATGGCTTGAAGGTGGATTTGTCTAGTTACAAGAGTTCAATTCCAAGAAAACGGAAACTATAGGAAATCTTATTGACTATAACTGACACTAACCTCCAAACGGATTCTTATTGAACATTTAAATTCTGATTTCAACAACTTTTTTTATTCAAAAATTTTTTAATGTTTTATTTTTTATAAAAGTAGCGCCATTGAATTGACTCTTTTAATCTCGACGATTAAAGACAAATAGGCTATTATGATTTCAAACAAGCCGCTATGGTGAAATTGGTAGACACGCTGCTCTTAGGAAGCAGTGCTAAAGCATCTCGGTTCGAGTCCGAGTAGCGGCACAGCTTTTTTTATAGATTCTAAAAAAGAATCTAATAGTCCTAGAATGAATACTAATCACAACAAATTTCATTCTTAATTTCGATTTAATGGTTTGGAATTGAGGGATCCCTTTTTATATACATATATTCTTATGATATTTTTAACTTTCGAGCACCTTTTCAATCATATTTCCTTTTCGATCGTTTCAATTGTAATTACAATTCATTTAATAACTTTAGTAGTCAACGAAATAGTCGAACTAGATGATTCATTAGAAAAGGGCATGATACTTACTTTTTCCTGTATAACAGGATTCTTAGGTATTCGTTGGATTTTTGTGGGGCATTTCCCGTTAAGTGATTTATATGAATCATTAATCTTCCTTTCATGGAGTTTTTCTATTATTCATAGGATTCCTTATTTCAAAAATAAAAAATTAAGTGCAATAACGGCGCCTGGTGCTATTTTTACCCAAGGCTTTGCTACTTCGGGCTTTTTTACTCAAATGAAGCAATCTACAATATTAGTACCCGCTCTCCAATCCCAGTGGTTAATGATGCATGTAAGTATGATGATATTGGCCTATGCAGCACTTTTATGTGGCTCATTATTATCAGTAGCCCTTTTAGTCATTACATTTCAAAACAATATAAGTCTTTTTGGTAAAAGAAAACTTTTATTAAACGAGTCTTTGTTCATCGATAAGATTCAATACGTAAATGAAAAAAACAATATTTTACAAAGCACCTATCTCTTTTCTCTTATAAATTTTTATAGATACCAGTTAATTGAACAATTAGATCGTTGGAGTTCCCGTGTTATTAGTCTAGGATTTATCTTTTTAACCATAGGTATCCTTTCAGGAGCAGTATGGGCTAATGAAGCATGGGGATCATATTGGAATTGGGACCCAAAAGAAACTTGGGCATTTATTACTTGGACCATATTCGCGATTTATTTACATATTAAAACAAATATTAATTTAAAAAGTGAAAATTCTGCAATTGTAGCTTCTATAGGATTTCTTATAATTTGGATATGCTATTTTGGGGTCAATTTATTAGGAATAGGATTACATAGTTATGGTTCATTTCTATTAAAAAGCACTTAAAGTTAATTGAAGAAAGGACTTAATCTGACGAATACAACCACAGGACAGGGTTTATCCCATATACATATAAAAAGAAACACACCTCGTCGAGAACCATTTGAATCGCTATACTACTTGATTCAAACGGTTCTCATAAACGTCAACCTATTCGATTTAAGTTCCAATCCGTTTTTTGCGTTACGTAAAAATTTTTGGAAATGAAAACTAGCTATAAAAAAAATTATATAGAATAGCTTCTACCTTATCAACTGATAGCGAAAGAACAAAATCCGGGTAAATGCCAATACCTAGTACTGGTAAAAAGATAGCGAGTGAGACAAATAACTCTCTCGGACCCGAATCAAAAAAAGAAGAGTTTGCATTATTTAATAACTTATATCCATAAAACATTTGGCGTAACATAGATAATAAATAAATAGGAGTTAATATCATTCCAATTGCCATGCCAAAAGTAATTAGGACTTTTACCATTAAAAAATATTTGTGACTGGTAATTATTCCAAAAAATACCATTAATTCGGCAAAAAAACCACTCATGCCCGGTAACGCGAGGGAAGCCATCGAAAAGGTACTGAAGAGTGTGAATATTTTTGGCATTGAAATGGCGATTCCGCCAATTTCATCGAGATAAACAACACGTATTCTATCATAACTCGTTCCTGCTAGGAAAAAAAGCGCAGCACCAATAAATCCATGAGAGATTATTTGTAAAATGGCTCCGTTGAATCCAGTATCCGTTATAGAACTAATTCCTATAATTATGAAACCCATATGAGATACCGAGGAATAGGCTATTCTTTTTTTAAAATTACGTTGCCCCGGAGATGCTGAAGCTGCATAGATTATTTGTATTGTGCCTACTATCATCAACCAAGGAGAAAATATCGAATGAGCATGAGGTAATAATTCCATATTGATCCGAACCAACCCATATGCTCCCATTTTTAATAGGATTCCGGCTAAAAGCATACAAGTACTATAATGTGCTTCTCCATGGGTATCCGGTAACCATGTATGAAGAGGTATAATCGGCGATTTAACAGCAAAAGCAATAAGAAATCCAATATAGAATAGTATTTCTAATGCTACAGGATACGATTGATTACCTAATGTTTCCAAGTTTAATGTTGGTTCATTAGAACCATATAACCCGATACCCAAAACTCCCACTAACAAAAAAACGGAACCCGCTGCAGTGTACAAAATAAACTTTGTAGCTGAGTATAGACGTTTCTTTCCTCCCCATATGGATAAAAGTAGATAAACTGGAATTAATTCTAATTCCCACATTAGAAAAAAAAGTAAAAGGTCTCGAGAAGAAAATAATCCTATTTGACCACTATACATTGCTAACATCAAGAAATGGAATAATCGGGAATCCCGAGTAACGGGCCAAGCCGCTAAGGTGGCTAAAGTCGTAATGAATCCTGTCAATAAAACGGGGCCTATAGAAAGCCCGTCTATTCCCAATCTCCAGTGGAAATCAAAAAAGTGAATCCAGTTATAATCTTCGGCCAGTTGTATTAATGGATCGTCTAGTTGGAAATGATAACAGAATACATAGGTTGTTAGGAGGAATTCTAAAATACATATACACATAGTATACCACCTAATTACCTTATTACCCCTATGCGGGAGAAAGAAAATTAATGAACCCGCAAATATAGGTAAAACTACAATTAAGGTTAACCAAGGAAAATAATTCGTGGTAAAGACAAAATACACTTGGACTAAAAAACCCGTACTCGAATAAGAAAAAAATAAGAAATATATATATTTAATTTCGAGCGCGGGTTTTTGTCGGTAAACAAAAACGAAAAGGATTCAAGTGGAGTTTTCGGGAACGTATTAATAAGCTAGACCCATACTGCGAGTTGTTTCATGCCATAAATAAACTCGAACACTCAAAAAATCGGTTGGACAGGCGGATTCGCATCTCTTACAACCAACGCAGTCCTCTGTTCTTGGGGCGGAAGCTATTTGTTTAGCTTTACACCCGTCCCAAGGTATCATTTCTAATACATCTGTGGGGCAGGCTCGTACACATTGAGTACATCCTATACATGTATCATAAATCTTTACTGAATGTGACATTGGATCTATACCTTATTTTGCTTTTGAATCTCATAAATTTTCGATCTAGTATAACCCTGTATTGTATGTAAATAAATTACATATTCAAAGACCAGACGAATCAATGATTCACCAGAATTTGTCGAATCCGTTTATTTCTGGGTCGGTTTAGAAAAGCGGTCAAAACTACTTTGATTTATGAAATTTGTGAAGATTCTACATACTCCGTAATCTAATTTGAATTGATAACTATTCCAATTTCTATAATAATAATACTACTTATTCAACAAATTTGATTGATTAATACGAGTTGATTTTCGGTTACGATAAATTGCGGAAACAATAGCCGGTCCAATAGCTGCTTCAGCGGCTGCAATAGCTATAACAAAAATAGAGAAAATGTTTCCTTTTAGTTGACGACTATCAAAAAGGTCAGAAAAAGTTACGAAATTCAAATTAACCGCATTCAATATAAGTTCAAGACACATAAGAGCTCTAACTAAATTTCGGCTTGTGATTAATCCATAAATGCCGATAGAAAATAAATAGGCACTCAAAACAAGTACATGTTCGAGCATCATTGAGCAACTCCTTATCAATCTTGATTCATTTCAATATGAACACAAATTTCATTCACTCGAATATACCAAACAAATACAGAGCAAAGAAGTCTGTTAGTCATAGATTCCATTTTTTCTATTATACATCAATTAAACCACAATTGAATGGAAATGGATACGCTAAAAGAGAAACAGAATAAAGTTTGATTTGAAGCGATACTTGAAAAGATTGCAAATTTTATTGACGGGCCACGGCAATTGCACCTATCAAAGCAACTAAAAGAATTATTGAAATGAGTTCAAATGGGAGAAAAAAATCTGTTGATAAATGAATTCCGATTTGTTGACTATTATTTATTAAATCTTGTTCTAGAATCTGGTTTAATTTTGTAGTCCAAATAATTCCGTACCATGACGTATTTAGAATCGTAGTAATTAATAAAACAAAAATACTGGTACAAATTACCAAAGTCATTCCGTCCCCAAGAGTCAAAAGACGCAAATTTTTGTCATATTCTAACCCATTGATGAACATTACAGCAAATATTATTAAAACATTTATCGCCCCTACGTAAATAAGGAGTTGTGCAGAAGCTACAAATTGAGAGTTTGCTATAATATAGAATAAAGATATACAAACAAGAACCAAGCCCAAAGAAAAGGCAGAAAAAATGGGATTGGTAAATAATATCACTCCTAGGCCTCCTAATATAAGACCTGATCCAAAAAAAACTAAAAGAAAATCATGTATTGGTCCGGGTAAATCCATTCGATGAAAAAAAAAATATATAAAAAATAGGGCTCTTTCATGATCTTATTGAACTGACCAGGAGAAAATACGTATAAGTGGATCTATTTAGGGCACGTTCCTAGTTGAATGCGATTCTACGGTATGCGAATTGAGGTGGGTACAGTTAGTGGACTAATACAATTCTTTAGCTGAAAGGTCAGCTCGAATCTAGTTGAAATCATTCCATTAATAAAAAAGAAAATTCCAAGTAAATTTTTACTTTTCATGAACCAATCAGATCAATAGTTGTTATTTTTAGGTTAGCTAGTCACCAAGAAAAAATATCTGTTAAATTTAGATAACAACCATAGTAAGAAAAAGTACTAAACTAAAAAAGGATTAAGCTATTTCTTTTTTATTGAATTGAGGCCAATTCAAGATAGTTCGAATTGTGTAATCGTCAATTATTGATATTGGTAAACGGCCTAAAGCAATTTGATTATAATTTAATTCATGACGATCATACATAGAAAGCTCATATTCTTCAGTCATTGATAAACAATTTGTTGGGCAATATTCAACGCAATTACCACAAAATATACAGATTCCAAAATCAATACTGTAATTAAGCAACCGTTTCTTTCGAATACCAGTTTCCAATTTCCAATCTACAACAGGTAGATCTATAGGACATACACGAACACATACCTCACAAGCAATGCATTTATCGAATTCAAAGTGGATTCGACCACGAAAACGTTCTGATGTGATCAATTTTTCATAAGGGTATTGAATAGTTACAGGTAAACGATTCGCATGGGATAAGGTAATCAGAAAACCTTGACCAATGTACCTAGCCGCTCGTACTGTTTGTTGACCATAAGTCAGAAACCCAGTTACCATAGGGAACATATCCTACATATGGATAAAAATTTTTTGTTTCGTTCTCTTGTTTGGGACAAGTTATCAATCTCGTTACTAGTATTTTGTTTCGATTTATATTATAGTGAAAGGAGTTGAGAAGAAGTTGTTAATAATAAATTACCTAAAGAAATCGGTAAAAGAAATTTCCATCCAAGATTTAATAACTGGTCCATTCTCAGTCGAGGTAACGTCCATCTTGTTGTGATAGAAATGAACAAGAACAAAAAACTTTTTGCTAGTGTAATAAAAATGCCAAGTGTCGTTACAAAGACTCCATACTTTGCATTTAGTTCAAAAAGGTCAGGAACAGGTATGTACGGAATAGATAAATTCCAGCCTCCCAAATAAAGAACTGTTACAAATAATGAAGAAACTAGTAGATTTAGATAAGAAGCAACATAAAATAACCCAAATTTAATACCCGAATATTCTGTTTGATAACCTGCTACTAATTCTTCCTCTGCTTCTGGTAAATCAAAAGGCAATCTTTCACATTCGGCTAGAGAAGAAATTATAAAAACGAGAAATCCTATAGGTTGACGCCACAAATTCCACCCCCACAAACCATATTTGGACTGTGCCTCAACTATATCAACTGTACTTAAACTGTTAGATAATTCTAGTCGGTGATAAGATACCGGTTATCATCGCTATTACAGAACCGTACGTGAGATTCAAATCTCATACGGCTCCTCTAGGGTCTCACACATAAATCTAAGGACTGCTTCGATCTTCTTTAATCTTGATGGTTTTGTAGGATAGATAGAGTCAAAAGGAATCGAAAGGTCCCGAATTAGACCAATGGAATTCTGTCTGCTATACTAAAGGGCTTCTGAATTGATCTCGTCCTTTACTTTTTTATTAACTTAATTTGAGCCATTTTCCGTTTTTTATTTTTATATAGATATCTCACCCGATCCTTTTTTATTACTCAAATTAACCTGAAGCATGACATGAAGTGTAACTTTCTTACTACAGCTATAGGAAAGCAAAAATACTACAAAATTTTGTAATTTAATTCTGTCTAGTTTTCTTTCGTTTTTAGCAAAACAAGAAGTAAAGGATTACTTCGTTCCTGATAGTCATTTACTTTCTGAGTGGATAGCAGCATACTCTGGATAGGAATTCTGGGGAGTACTACTTAATAATTTCTACAAATTTAAAGCCCCAATTAGTATTTCGTTTAGGTGGAATTTTTCCGATAACTTAGAAAGAAAATCTCTATTACTAACCCTTTGTGTACCTTGGTGTTCCTAACCATCCACTCAGTTTTGCTCAATCTTTTCGCGACTTCGTATCATGTATAACAATACATACAAACGATAGCACGAACTCTAAAGAATGGATTTGTTTAACCCGCTTCAAGCCATGATAACTAATCAACCAGTCTTGGGGTAAATATAAATAGTTTTTCTTTACTGCTTCTATTTACTTATATTAACTTTGGCGGAATTCTTGTACATAGGAAATGAGACTCAATCTTTTTACTGCAAATTTCGAAGCTGTTTTCTTTCACTCATTTAACTATCTGGTTTAATTCATCAACACGAAAGTGGAATAAAAAAGAAAGGTATCTATTCAATGTATTTTAGTGCATTCTTAGAAAACAACTAAATTGTGGAAAATTTATGCCTCAACGAATCACACGTAGAGATATTGATAACACACATAGAGTTAATGGTATTTCATAACTAATGGATTGGGCAGCAGCCCGTAGACCACCTAAAAAGGAATATTTATTATTTGATCCATATCCTGACATAAGAAGTCCAATGGGAGCAATACTGGAAATGGCGATCCATAAAAAAACACCATTACTAAGATCGACTAGAATAAGTCGATAGCTAAAAGGAATTACCGAATAACTGAGTAGAATTGAGATGACTGCTATGGAAGGTCCAACATTAAATAAACCTCTATCTCCTCGTGACGGAAGAAGGTTCTCTTTGAAAAGTAGTTTTGTTCCATCTGCTAGAGCTTGAAGAATTCCAAAGGGGCCAGCATATTCAGGTCCAATACGTTGTTGTATTCCTGCGGATATTTGTCTTTCTAACCACACAATTACTAGTACACCTATTGTGATTCCAAAAATAAGAATCACAATAGGGAGAAACATCCATATAGTCCCATAAACTTCTTTTAAGTATTCCAATATAGACAAAGAATTTATAGCTTGTACTCCTGTTGTATCAATTATCATTTCAACGATCAATTTCTCCCATAATTATATCGATGCTACCTAGTATTGTCATAATATCAGCCAATTTCATTCTTTTAACTAACTGAGGAAGAATTTGCAAATTGATAAAACCCGGCGGGCGAATTTTCCAGCGCCACGGAAAAGCACTCCGATCTCCTATCAAAAAAATTCCCAACTCGCCCTTTGGGGCTTCGACTCTTACATAAAGCTCTTGTTGCGATAACTCAAAGGTGGGGGAAGGCTTTTTACTAATGAATCTGTATTCAAAATTATTCCACTCAGGATCTCGTCCTTTATTACAGCGTCGGATTTCTAAATTCTCATAGGGTCCCCCCGGAATTCCTTCTAGAGCTTGCTGAATTATTTTTATGGATTCCGCCATTTCGCCAATTCGGGTTAAATAACGAGCTAATGAATCGCCCTCCTTCTGCCATTGAACTTCCCAATCAAATTCTTCATAAGATTCATAATGATCAATTTTACGAAGATCCCATTGGATTCCGGAAGCTCGTAACATGGGGCCTGACAACCCCCAATTTATTGCCTCTTCTTCGCCAATGATGCCCACCCCTTCGACTCGTTCTAAAAAAATAGGATTTCTCGTAATAAGCGTTTCATATTCTGCAATTGCAGGTAAAAAATACTCACAGAAATCCAAGCATTTATCTATCCAGCCGTAAGGTAAATCGGCAGCGATTCCTCCGATACGAAAAAAATTATGCATCATTCTCATGCCAGTGGCAGCTTCGAATAAATCATATATCAACTCTCTTTCTCTGAAAATGTAGAAGAAGGGGGTCTGGGCACCAATATCTGCCATAAAAGGTCCAAGCCATAATAAATGAGAAGCTATACGACTCAACTCCAACATAATAACTCGGATATAGCTAGCCCTTTTAGGTACTTGAATATTTCCTAATTGTTCTGGTGCATTTATAGTTATTGCTTCTGTAAACATAGTAGCTAAATAATCCCAACGTGTTACATAAGGTAAATATTGGATAATTGTTCGGTTTTCGGCAATTTTTTCCATTCCTCTGTGCAAATAACCTAATACAGGTTCGCAGTCAATAACATCTTCGCCGTCTAAAGTAACAATGAGTCGAAGAACGCCATGCATTGATGGGTGCTGAGGCCCCATATTGACTATCATTAGATCTTTTCTTGTAATTGGTCCAGTCATAAGTTTTTCCTTATTTCTTCTTCCATGAATTGCTGAAAACTAAAAGAAGTTCATCAAAATTGAATACATTAAAGATAATTTTTGTTCAAATTAACGTTTTTTATCTTTTTATCTCTCGAATATTCAATTGACTGATTAATTCTTTATAACGTACTCTATTTTTTTTTGAAAAATAAGCCATAAGTCGTTGACGTTTTCCCAAAATTTTCCGTAGACCTCTCTGAGAGGAATAGTCTTTTTTGTGTAATTCCAAATGCGCGCTAAGTCTACGTATCTTGTTGGTGAAACCAAAGACTTGAAATGCAGCAGATCCCTTCTTTTCTTCTTGTGAAATAACCGAATTATTTTTCATAACTATAGAGTCAATTTTTTTATTAATTTACTATTTTTATTTTACGAATATTAATATGAATTTTACTGATCAGTAATAATAATGCGAGGTATTTTGATCTGGTATACACAATAATCAATCCGAATTTCCTTATTGATTCATTTTATGATCGAATTGATACGCCATTGAATTAGTATTCAATGTATCAAAACAGGATGTAAGACAAGGCATGTGCGCTGCTTTTTATCCACCATATATATATATATGGTAGGGGATATATAAGACAATTGTATCATCAATCAATTTTCAATCGTGGATACATATGTATCCTTAATATACTGAAACGACTACCATTATTAGTATCAAACCAATAGCGATTCATACAAGCTAAATCTTCTAATCGATAATTGGGCCAAAGAAAGAATTTAAATTGAATTAATTTCATTTTATCTCTATCAAGATCAAGATCTTTGCTTTCATCCAAAAATTGACCACAGGTTTTTACCTTGTTCCCATTGCAAAATACTGCATTTTTATCCACACAATTAGTATTCCTTGAATTGAAACAACTTAGAATTCTCAATTCTCTACGCCGTCTAGACGATAAAATATTTTCAGGAACAAGCAAATCATAATGATTTTTGTTTCTATTTTTCGTCAGCATTTGATGTCTTGCAATAGATTCCTCAAAATGATTCTTATCCATATTTTCTCTATATCTTTTTTGATTATTTTTTTGTTTAATCTCATGAACCAAAGAAATCCTTATGGTTTGATACATAATAAATTCTACATTATGTTTTACAGGTATACGAACTGGTTCGATAATAAATATTCCCTCTTTTAGGATTTTTGAAAGATTCAAATCCCGGATTAGCATTGGATCCAGAGTTAACTCCTCCTTCTTAATCAAGCCGAAACCAAACTTTGTTGTCATTCTGCTTTCCTTTTCCCATTCAAGTACGGCCAGCGCATAATCGAATAATTCCATAGTCAAAGGACTCAGCAGCCATTTCAATTGCAAAGCAAAAGATCCTTTCATGAACGCATCTAAGTCTATTTCCCAAGTCCAAATACTTTTGGGTTGATTTTTCGTTCTACCCATTTTCATATCTGATTTCGTATAAAGTTCTTCCATAAATTTTTGTCGGTTTGAGAGAACAGATTGGGGGTTCCCTCGGTTTTGGGCATCTGATGCAAGATCTCTTTGACCTATGGTTTTTTTTTCTTTTTGACCTATGGTTTTTTTTTCTTTTTGACCTATGGTTTTTTTTTCTTCTTGATTCTCTAATTCAAAAGATTTTTTTTCATTTGATAGTATAAGATCCCCTTTTTTATTTTGAGTGATATTTTGACTAACATCTTCATTAAAATGAAAAATAAGTGAATGAATTGGTATAAACCCGGGTTTCATTTTATATACATTTAAAAATAACTCAAATTGTGGGAATAACCAAGGTATCGGCTTCGATACAGGACGATTTAGTCTTTCTTCATTCATTCCCATCCAATCAAAAGGGTTTCTTTTCTTTTTTTGATTGGATGGGTTGATTTCTTTATCTTTATTAATTTTGAGATAAGAAAGACCTTTCGTATCAAAATATTTTCTATCTGGATTTTTTATATACATAAAAAAATCTTTTCTTATAAAATTAGTAATAGGGATACTCCCCCCCATATCAACAAATTTCGGTTTATGTATGTTGTAATTATATGAGTCCTTCTTATCTTCATAATAAATCGATTGATATGCTAAAAGATCATATCTATACATTTTTTGAAAATGATCGTTTTTATTTAGCAATAACGAAACCTTTTCCTCTCTTTCAGATGAATCCCGTTTGATTAAATTTGGATTTTCAACCCTACAATGTTGATTGACTCTATTTCGCCATTTTTGCGGTACTAATTTAGACCATTTTCGCTCAGATAAATCGTACGGATAATGACTCTTTAACCAATTTTTCCATTGATTCATTCCAGAATTCTGAAGTTTCTTATGCTTTAATTCGGAAGAAATTATTCCTTGTCTTCGAAAATAATCTTTTATTTCATTCTTAAGAAATAAAGATGCTCCGTCATATTGAAGGACAGATCTTAACTTATACAAGTTAATAACCTGGGTTTGTGATAATTTGTAAAATACATAGGCCTGTGACACTAGGGATAATTTAAAAGAAACCTCCGACTTCGTCTGAATCTTATGACGAATACGAGAAGGTGAAAGTTTTTTTTGTATAGTTGAAATACGCTCAATTATCTTTTTATCTTTTGTATCAAAATTTTTTTTTTTTTTGAATTTACGAAAAAGTTTTATAATGATCATGGGCCTATAAAGACTATTAATAAGACGATTAATGATATATGGAAAGCTCTCTAGAAGGATATCCGTGTATATCCTTTCCACGATCCATTTTAAAAAAAAATGTGATTTACGGATTAATCGATCATTTCTTCTTTTTAATATCTGAAAAATATTTTTTAGTGGTGCTAATTTTTGAGCACCATAACTTGTTTTGTTAGGACTAATATTTATCGTTAGAGTTCGAAATCCATTTTTCTTGTCTTTTGTAATTCTTTCGATTTGATTTCTGATTGTGCTTGTTCTATCAGTCAGATCTTTCATTTTGATTTCTGTCAGTGAATAATTTGTCCAATCCATAGGTCGGGTTTGAATGGCTGATTCATGAATAATCTGATTATTGATTATAGAATCTTTTTTTATTTCACTCGAATCCTCTCTCAATTTTTTTGGTTCTTTTTGGACCTTTAGAAACAAAAATCTTGTTCTTTCTTTGAAACTTTTTAGAACTCGAAAACGCCATTTTATAGTTGTTTTTTGGAGTTTTTTCAAAGGGGGTCCAAAATAATAACAAAACAAAATACCAAGTCCTACGAGAGGAGAACCAAAAGGACGGTCAGTTTCTAGTCCCCAAATCGTTAAAAAAGCAGCAGGACTTTCCTGCTTTGGCTTTGGATCCCTACGAGAAGGTCGTATCTTAGATCGGTGCCAAGGTTTCAGACGGAAAGGAAATCGTATCATTAGTTGTATACCCTCTGTGGCCCAGTTTTTAGGAAAAATTCCGTTTCTTCCTGGTTTTTGTAATGGCATACCATTATAGGTGCATATAACATACACTTCTTTATTCATCTCCCTTATATCCTGCTCCCACTCGGACTCTTGGCGTAATAAGAAACGGACAATATTTTTAGCTAGTATCAATGAAGGTAATACAATAGATTGTCTAAGCCTCGACTGAATTAGTAAAATAAAAGCTCTTATTCCATGAGCATAAATAAGGATATCATAGAGTTCTGATATTCTTTCTCGTGTCCTTTCTATTCGTTCCATTTCCGTCTGCCCGTCCCGCCCCTTTTCCATTTCATTGACTTCTTTTTGAATTTCTTCGTAGCTTTTGTTTTCCTCCATGTACATTTTTTTTTGTTTTTTCAACCTCTTTATTCTTTTTGCTACGCTTCCTTTTATACCCTTTCGAAAAATGTCTTGTATTAGGTCGGAAATCTCAATTACTGATAATATGAATGGTTCGAAAAGAACATCCCAAGAAAATCCTACTCTGTCGAAAAAAAGTGGGGAATACGGATATAAGGGAAACATTTTCCCCGTAAGGGTTTTACGTCTTTGAACACGCATAGAGCCTGTGATTATGTCTCGACGAAAATCCGCTTCATAGGGATAATCTATCATATTCACTTGTTCTTTTTCATCAGGCTTCGTCATAGTTTTGGTACTAGGGTCTGGACCCTGCATAAAAAGAACTATACGTTTCGCTTTCCTCGAGCGAATTTGATGATCTATTATCCATTCTTCCCCCTCTTCCGTTGTTGCAGTTTTTCCGAGTTGTTCTACCTCGCTGAATAATTTGTATGACCATCGGGGGACTTTTTTATTTATTCCAATCGATTTTTTTCGAGTTGTTTTTTCCATGGGAGGAATTATGGCTGTATCGCATATTGTTTGAATGATGGGATCCATTATGACTCTTTCGATTAAAAATTTCAAAAC